CCAATTGAGCACGTCTAGCATATTTTTTCACAGTAGCAGGGTCGCTATAACTGACTCCATTCAATTCGCCGCCATAGAACTCAACAGTTACACCTACTTGTTCGACACTATATTTGGATTCTGCCCTTCTAAAAGGAACATCGGCTCTAACAATTCCATCCCCATCGACCAAAACAACAGGAAATGTTTCAAAAAAGGTCGGCATACGACGTACAAAAAGTTCATGCCCCTCTTTATCTCTAAAGATAGGATGTCCTAACCACCCAACAGCTATTCCATCCCCGTTGTCCATTGAGCCCGCTCTGAATAATCCCCCTTTTGCCGGATTATTGCCGATGTAATCATAAAAAGCTAGTTTTTCAGGAATTTTAGACCAAGCTTCGGATAAACTTTGATTTTCGGCTAAGCCAGCACCAATTCTTCGATATATTTCTTGTTGGAAGTATCCTTGATCCCATTGATAGCGCGTGGGACCAAACAACTCAATCGGGGTGGTTGCTGAACCATACCACATAGTTCCAGCAACTACAAAAGCTGCAAAAAAGACAGCAGCAATACTACTGGAAAGGACAGTTTCAATATTTCCCATACGTAATCCTTTGTATAGACGTTGGGGTGGGCGAACACTAAGATGAAATAGACCTGCCAATATGCCTAAGGTCCCTGCTGCAATATGATGAGAAGCTATTCCTCCCGGAACAAAAGGATCAAAACCCTCCACACCCCACGCTGGATTTACGGCCTGTACCCTTCCGGTTAGTCCATAAGGGTCGGACACCCATATTCCAGGACCGTACAATCCTGTTACATGAAATGCACCAAAACCAAAGCAAGCCACCCCTGAGAGAAATAAATGAATTCCAAAGATCTTAGGCAAATCCAAAGAGGGTTTTCCTGTACGTTCATCAGTAAATATTTCTAGATCCCAATACACCCAATGCCAGATAGCTGCCAAAAAACACAAACCAGAAAACACAATATGTGCCCCGGCCACACCTTCGTAACTCCAAATACCCGGATTCGTTACAGTCCCCCCAGTGATACTCCAACCGCCCCATGAATTCGTTATTCCTAAACGAGTCATGAAGGGTATAACGAACATACCCTGTCTCCACATTGGATCAAGAACAGGATCAGAGGGATCAAAAACGGCTAATTCGTATAGAGCCATCGAACCGGCCCAACCAGCAACCAGAGCTGTATGCATTATATGGACAGCAATCAAACGGCCGGGATCATTCAATACGACAGTATGAACACGATACCAAGGCAAACCCATGGAAATACCCCTTTATCAACGAAAAATAGACACAATGTAACTTTATTGCATTGGAAAAAGCTCTGCTATAGACCCTTTTTTTAGGGGATTCTCTCGGGAAAAGGATTACTATTTGTTTGAATACTTTTCGTAATAATTACTTTTAGTAATAATGAAACTATTTTGTTCGTAGGAACAAAAAGAAGCAGATCTATTCTACACCCGATAAGTAACAATACGCAATGGTAGGGGGGTTGATACCATTTTATATGAGTGAATGTATATATATTTGTTCATCATTCAAAGGACTCATTTGTAAGAATTTTCCTTTATTCATTTTGTCTTCTTTTTTTTATCAACTAGGATACTAAAATTAATAGTATTAGGCCACTAAACCCACTGTTACGCTTTCACATCAAAGTGAGATATAGTACTTAATTTTTCTTTTATTTAATGCCTATTGGTGTTCCAAGAGTACCTTTTCGAAGTCCTGGAGAGGAAGATGCAGTGTGGATTGACGTATAGTGCGACTTGTCAGATATATTGGGCATACGGTATTTCCCCGTTCTCTTCCCCGATCGAGATGTCCCCTCTTTCGCCCGAGAAAGATTGATTCAATTATCAAAAATTTGGAGCGTGAAGTGCAATTAGATCCATTTTTTAGGGAGGGTATACGGATTAATATTATCAATTAGAATAATTTATGGTTGGCTTGGTTAGACCAATCAAATGAAATATCCAGGCTCCGTTTAGAAAGAAAACCAATTTGTAATAAATATATTTATGATTACGACTTAAATATCATATTTATATCATATTTTAGTTATTTCTATTTAATTTCGATTTAGATATTTTTTTTAGATATTATTTTTACTTATTTAGATATTGAGAAATCGAAGTGATCTGAAACTGTTAATCAATCGAGTAATATGATGAATGCGTTGAATATTTGTTGTAAGAAATGAAATAAATTGAAAAAAAAAAAAAAAAAAAAATGGGGAAGTCGTAGCAAAAGGATGTGGTATTGCAGCATTTGTCCTATATGTACAAATCCAAATCGGGCGGATCTTTACTCGGAGTAGAGCATAAACCTAAAAAAATTGAAGAAGCCCAGTCAGGAACAAGAAAATTACATCGCGATTTAGATCGTATTTCGATGAAACACTACATCAATGAGAAGTTAGTCAGATAAATTTAGCAATTTTTTTTTAGATAAACAAAGCAGGCAAAAACTCATCTTTCTTGAAAAATGAAAGAAAAGTCCATTTAATTTTTTTTTTTAATTATATTAATTTTTTTTTAATTATATATTATATTAAGTTAAAAAATATAAGTTTTAAAAACCTGTTATGAAAAAAAAAGCTAGAATCTACACATTGATTCCTTTTTTCATGATTTTTGTTGAACCGTATGCATCAAAAGGTGCATGTACGGTTTCGAAGGGATACCATTTTATCCCAATCAACCGACTTTATCGAGAAAGATTACTTTTTTTAGGCCAAGGGGTTGATAGCGAGATCTCGAATCAACTTATTGGTCTTATGGTATATCTCAGCATAGAAGATGATACCAAAGATCTGTATTTGTTTATAAACTCTCCTGGCGGATGGGTAATACCCGGAGTAGCTATTTATGATACTATGCAATTTGTGCGACCAGATATACAGACAATATGCATGGGGTTAGCCGCTTCGATGGGGTCTTTTATTCTTGTCGGAGGGGAAATTACCAAACGTCTAGCATTCCCTCACGCTCGGCGCCAATGAGTTTTTTATTTGAGTTGAGAGAAAAAAGAAAACTATGCCTTCGCACTATATGAAATATCAATATTAAGTAATAATAGCATGGCACTTCGAATTCGATATGAGAAAATTTTTTTAACCCTTAGATTATGTATCGAAAGAGTAGTATGAGATAAAAAGGCATTTTCGATTTTAGCCAATCTATCGGGAGTCCTATTTCAGCGTCACAAACTTTTTTGTTTTCACACCAAGGGACTCTTAATCTTAACAATATTTAGGTTAAGAAAAAATATGAAAATAAATCTTGTTTTTTTATTAAAAAAAAAAAAAAAAGAAACTTTGGGATTGCTAAATAACAGACGAAATAAATATCTAAAGCAACGGAACCATCATAGTATTTTTGAACTACTCCAAAAGGAAGGGTGGTTATTGGATCATTTACCAACCCGAGTCCGATAGACTCTATCATGTATTTTATATTTCTTCGATGTAAGTAAAGTAAGGTAAGGTAAAAAAGTCAATTCCATTAGAGAGCCGTATGCAATGCGCAAAAGATGCCTGTACGGTTGTTCACTTATACCTTTTTTTGATTTTTCTTTATCTCCTCACCTTTCACTTTCATCCTGCGAGATAGAAGAAACATTTTTTATGTTATATCATATATTATATCATCAGGGTAATGATCCATCAACCTGCTAGTTCTTTTTATGAGGCACAGACGGGAGAATTTGTCCTGGAAGCGGAAGAGCTGCTGAAGCTGCGCGAAACCATCACAAGGGTTTATGCACAAAGGACAGGCAAACCCTTATGGGTTGTATCCGAAGACGTGGAAAGAGATGTTTTTATGTCAGCAACAGAAGCCCAAGTTCATGGAATTGTTGATCTTGTAGCGACTGAATAAAAAAGAAAAAGAACAAGGATTTCACATGAATTCGTGATTTGGTATTTTATCTTCTTACCGGATTTAATATTCTATTTATTAATTTCTTAATATAGAAATTCAAACTATAGAAAAAAAAAAAAAAGAATTCCTAAGCATCCGGTTAAGATCGATCTAAACCAGACCATTATATATATGATTCAACATGCCAACTATTAAACAACTTATTAGAAACACAAGACAGCCAATCAGAAATGTCACGAAATCCCCCGCTCTTGGAGGATGTCCTCAGCGACGAGGAACATGTACTAGGGTGTATGTGCGACTCGTTCAGATCACGGACTAGGACAAAGAATTGATCCAGTATCACCGATCCATTCGTACCAGTGAGTAGGCTAGAATGGACGAACTACATTAAATATTCAATATCTTAAAAAAAAGATCTACCCTTCCATTGAGGTATCAAATGTATGGTTCCCGTTGGTGCAAATCCAATCACCTAAATTTTTAATTTCAGATGAGAAAAGATTCCCCACTGATAGCAAATGGTATTCATTAAGCAGGGGAAATCTTATTTTAAAAAGTCAAAAATTGAGACCTTATTCTTGCAAGAACGGACTAACAGGGTCAGCTACTCAGCAAATCTTCATAATTAAATACCGTTACTGTATAAATAGATCTCGTTGTGAAAGACCTAATACTAGATAATTATGGTAGAGCAAACGAGTGTGAACTGTACAAGTTAACAATAACATTGATTAAATGAAGGAAGGGCTCCGGTGTATAGAGAGGACCTCGCCGTTTAAGAAGTAACCATAGAAACGACGGAACCCACTATGAATCCATTTTTATTTATTACTTTTTTATTTACTATGTGTTTTTGATACCTAGTATCAATACAATTTTGATTTCTAGGTGAAATGCCTAGAAAAAAATCGTGGTCGGGAAGGTTAGAGTAGCAAAAGCCATTGGAATTTTTATTTTATACATTGGAAGAATCCGTTTTGTTATTAATAGACTAGGCCACGGGAAGGGAATAGCTGAAAGAAAAGAAATCAATTAGTTATTCCTCAAAGTTTCATTTATTCAATGACCAGAATTAAACGAGGGTATATAGCTCGAAGACGTAGAACAAAAATCCGTTTATTTGCATCAACTTTTCGAGGGGCTCATTCAAGACTTACTCGGACTATTACTCAACAGAAAATAAGAGCTTTGGTTTCGGCTCATCGGGATAGGGGTAGACAAAAGAGAGATTTTCGTCGTTTGTGGATCACTCGTATAAATGCAGTAATTCGAAACAATAAAGTATACTTTAGTTATAGTAAATTAATACACAATATGTACAAGAAACAGTTGCTTCTTAATCGTAAAATACTTGCACAAATAGCTATATTAAATAAGAGTTGTCTTTATATGATTTCCAACGAGATCATAAAATAAAGAGAGTGAAGGGAATCCGTTGGAATGGTTTAAATGAAGTTCCCTGGAGAATGAACTCTGGGAAGGTGGAGTAGAAATTAGTATGATAAAATATGAAAAAGTCGGCAAAATGAAAATGAAGAACCACGTTCAATAAAAAATATTTCTTATTATTCCAATTTTTTTTTTTTTTTTTTTTTTTTCAAACGACACGACAATCCAATTTTGATTTCCTATTTTTAGAAAAAAAAAGCGTCAATCCGCATTGGAGTTTTGGTTTAGGTTGGAATTTTTTTGATTCACTTCAAGAGTCAGCCTATTTTTTTCTGGTTCTAAGACCCGTAGTTCTAGCGGTTGACTCGCTTCTTTCAAATTGTTTCTCATTATTAAGAAAAGGTAACGGAGATAAAATACGAGCTTGTTTTATAGCAATAGTAATTAATCGTTGTTGTTTTAAGGTCAATCGATTCACCCGTCTAGATAATATTTTTCCTTGTTCGCTAATAAATCGACTAATTAAACTCATGTTTCTATAATCAATTCGATCCCCCGATTGAATCGGAGGCAAACGCCTACGAAAAGATCGCTTGGATTTAAGAAAGATTCGCTTGGATTTATCCATGGTTTGTTTATTCCTTATCCTAAAGAAAAGACCCTAATCCTATTTCTTAATTCTCCATCACGGGTGATCTGATCGAAATAGGATTGGGTTTTTTTATATTAAAATTAATATCTATTAGATATATCTAATATGTCATTTTTGATCTTCCTTGGAACGGAAGACTGACACATGAGCGACCGAACCGGTTCGATCTATTTCTTTATCTCCCCGTGAATCGTATGTTTATAACAATAGGGACAGAATTTTCTCAATTCCAATCGACTAGGTGTATTATGTCGATTCTTTTGAGTAATATATCTGGAAATGCCCGTTGATTCCTTATTAACACGATTTCGAACACAACTCGTACATTCCAAAATCACCGTTACTCGGACATCTTTACCCTTGGCCATGAACCTCCTTTAGTTTTTGATTCATTCAATTCTTAAATTTTCCGATCCGAAACGAGGAAGAAGAAAGGAACAAAAAAAACGGGTAACTCGAAATCGAATTATGAAAGAGCGATTTCGTTGCAATAAATCAATTATCAATTCTAGTAATAATACCAATATATTAATAAGTTAAGTAATATAGTGATTTCTAACTATATTACTAGATTTCAGATTTTTAATTGCCGTACAGCATTTAATTTTTATTTAAGTATCTTCTATGATATTATTGCCCCAACCATTACATTTCATTCTATTTTTTATTAATTTTATTTTAATTGGAGCCTGGCCCAAGTTACTAGTTTCACCGAGGGGGAATCCCTTTTTTGTTTTTCTAACGTATATTTGAAAAAAAAAAAAAAAAAGAAGGTAAGGGGTTAGTTACAGATATTTGATTCTATCTCTAATCCTCTTCCCCCTACCATACTACCATATCAATAACTAGAATGAAAAAAAGGGGAATATCAACGCATCCGGAAAAAAACGATTGATCTCTATCAATAAACCTGCTAAAGACCCGAACCATAGAGTACTTACTACCGGTGCCACGGAGAGATATGTTTTTAGATCTCGCATTTTAAATTATCCTCCTTCTTTATTATTTCTAATACATAATGCTAATACATATATAACCAGATGTGTATATGTACTTAATGACTGACCGCTTGTATTTGTACGCAGAATCCCTAATTCAAGTTGAAATGTATAACTTGAAATGTACAAAAGGGCTCGTACCTTTCTTAATCTTAAAAGAAAGAAATAGGCCCCGTTAGGCCAGAAATTCTCGAAAAATAGTCATCTTTTTACAAGGTTTCATATTTATTTCATACTTTAATATAATAGAAATATAATAAATAGAATAGAAATATATTAAAAGTCTTTTACTATTTTTAATATAATTATATGTTATATGAGACCAAAAAGAAGAAATGACAAGATATTTGTGTATATCAACGGAAGAAATAAAGATATGGAAAACAAAAAAGGGATTCTCTACAATGACACTGTAAACCAATTGAAAGGGATGTAGCGCAGCTTGGTAGCGCGTTTGTTTTGGGTACAAAATGTCACGGGTTCGAATCCTGTCATCCCTACCTATTACTTATCTTCTGAACAGTAACGGGGGATCAATTGAAATCGATTAAAAG